TGTTATTCTACGTGCACTCTTGCGTAAACTAAAACGGGCATTCCTACGCAAACCAATACGTACTCTCTTACGTGAACCTATTTTTGGTATAGCTTTTGTCATATTTTATTATCTCATAAATATGAGTTAGAAATAACAAAAAGAAAAAAAGATACAAAGATATCCATTGCAGGGTAAAATATATCCTTTACATTAGGGGGCCATTTGGATATTTCTGTGGGTACTTTATTTTTCCTTTTTAAAAAGGAAAGTTCCTTTTCGAAGGATTATCCCTGTCTTTGTTTATGCTTCGGATTGGAACAAATTACTCTAATTCGCCCATGCCTACGAATCAGTCGACATTTTGTACAAATTTTACGAACGGAAGCTCTTATTTTCATATTTGGGTATTCCCTTCTTAAACTATGAATCTACTCTTTGGGAAAAAATAAGTCTCTTCACTTAAATTAGGAAACTGGGAATTTATTACCCTAGAGAAACCTAATCGTTTGAATCTTTGGTATCCTTCAAATCTTCAGTATCTTTCGAGTCTTCGGTACGCTTCGAATCCTTATGGGGAAGTCTATAAATTATACGTCCCTTGCTTGAATCATAACGACTTACTTCAATTTTGACCCTATCTCCCATCAGTATTCGTATAGAACTGGACCGGATTTTTCCTGAAATATAGCCCAGGATGGTGGTGTCATTTTCTAAGCGAACGCGGAACATTCCGTTGGGTAAGGCTTCCGTAACTAAACCCTCGAAAGTGACTTTTGCCTCTCGCGGGTTTTTTTTTTCTCTCCCATTTTTCTTTTCTGTCATATTTTTTTCTCCTATTTTTCTGTTTTTATTTTCAAAATAGGAAGTTCGAGATAGAATTCGGGTACTATAGGAGGGTCCATTACCATATATAACATAAGACTTCTCCCCCTATTCTGTTTAGTCGAGCTTCTCGATCTGTCATTATACCTTTAGAAGTAGAAAGAATAGCAATTCCCATTCCGCCCAAAACTTTAGGAATTCCTTGATAGTTGGCATAAATTCGTAAGCCAGGTCGGCTGATACGCTTTAAAAAGGTTCTAGTTCTATATATTCCCTTTCTAGTATTTCTCTTTTGATGTCGCAAAGTTGAAACCAAGAAATATCTGTTACTTTCCTGATGTTTCCGAACACTTTCAATAAAACCCTCTCGTAGAAGTATTTTAACAATGCTTTCGGTAATATTTGTAGATACTACTCGAACGGTTCCTTTTTTATTCATGTCTGCGTTTCTTATAGAGGTTAGTAAATCAGCAATAGTGTCCTTGCCCATAAGACTCTAATTCTAGGTTCCTCCTAATTTTTCTATAATCAACATGTTTTCTTTTTTTTTTATTTTAAAGCATATACGTGAGACACAATCTACTAATTTTTTCTTTGATCTATATCTCGTCTACTAGTATTTATAATACTTCAGGAGCTAATGATACTATTTTAGTAAAATTCAATTCTCTCAATTCCTCGGCAATCGCGCCAAAAACTCGAGTTCCTTTTGGATTTCCTTTTTGATCAATGATAACTGCTGCATTGTCATCATAGCGTATTATTATACCGTCTTCGCATTTGAATTCTTTACATGTACGTACAATTACAGCTCGAATTACTTCGGATCTTTCTAGAGGCATTCGGGGCAGTGCGTCTTTGATTACAGCAACAATAACATCACCAATACGAGCATATCGCTGATTACCGGCAGCTCCTATGACTCGAATACACATCAATTTTCGAGCTCCACTGTTATCCGCTACATTTAAAAGGGTCTGAGGTTGAATCATATTATTTTGATTTCAATTTGTTATTTCAATGCAAAAAGGGTGAAAGAAATATTGTCTTTCCAGAAAGAAAAACCTGGGTTTTTATCTTAAGTACTCCTTTTTGGGGTTCTATATCTCTAATCGAATAAATTGACTTCGTATAGGCATTTTACTGGCCGCTATGGAGATAGCTGCTCTAGCTACAGTTTCGGATACTCCGCTCATTTCATAAAGTATTCGACCGGGTTTAACAACGGCTACCCAATATTCTGGGGATCCTTTTCCCGAGCCCATACGTGTTTCTGTAGGTCTTAGTGTAACCGGTTTGTCGGGAAATATACGTACCCATAGTTTTCCACCACGACGTGCATATCGTGTCATTGCTCTTCGTCCTGCTTCTATCTGTCTCGCTGTGATCCAAGCGGGTTCAAGTACTTGAAGAGCATATCTACCAAAACAAATACGATTGCCTCGGCAGGATTTTCCCTTCATTCTTCCTCTATGTTGTTTACGAAATCTAGTTCTTTTAGGGTTATAGTCGATGGTTCTTTCTTAGTTCCATCTCTACTGCAAAACTGGACATGAGAGTTTCTTCTCATCCAGCTCCTCGCGAATGAAATGAGAAAGCGTGCAAATTTCTCGAATTCCATAATAATATTCCAAAATTTTACGGATATATACACAATTCTCAGATAATGGAATCATTCTTTTTTATTTTATAAAGAATCTCCCTTTTTGAGTCTTATTGAATTATAGTAAAGTATTCTAATCCAATAACTATTTCGCGGGCGAATATTTACTCTTTCCTGTCTTATTTGTTAATTTAGAATTTTACCAAATAAAGCAATTTTTGGGGTTTGTTCCGCCATCCCACCCAATGAAGTATTAGGATTCTTTTCAATAAAATCCTATGCAGTCATAGGTTTTGTCGTTCCCACAGCTTCTCCTTTAATGGTTAGGTTTGAATCCTGCAATGGAGCTTCAAAAAAATTTCTTTCCGAGTCAATTTTCTCAGTTTTATTAACCCAGGCTGCTCTTTATTATTTCTTTAAATTTTTATTTGTTGTTTCAAGTTACGACTTCCAATTCTCTGTTATTTTTATTATTTTATTATTAATGCTTTATCACATTGCCTTTTATGATGTAATTCATAGACCATACACATCGGAATCCTATATCCTTCTTATTCTTCTTCTTTCTATCTATCATCCCTCCTTTTATCCACATCCTTTTAGTTTTGCTTCACAACCTAGAATCCGGTTTCTTTTTTAGAGAAAAAAATGCAGTTGCTACAACTATATGATTGATCTACTCATTTATGATAGATGTATTTATTCACATAGTGACTGTTTCTTAGTTAGGATCTCGACAATACGAAGCAATAGGTTGTTATTAGTGAATTTTCTATAATTACTAAGTTTTTTCTATTTTTAGTAGGGTTCGGTCAATTTTTTTTCCGTTTTTGATCCTAAAGAAAAAACTAACGAGTCACACACTAAGCATAGCAATTATATTAAATAGTAACAGATTTTAAAATTTTCATTAAATCTTATAGAAAGAGGTATAATTTCTTCTTTTTTATGGGATTTCAGAACTTTTATTTTTTATTTTATCATTGGGCAGAATGGGAAGACAAGGTTAGTTATTATTCTTCTACGAATATCCAAATTTTTACACCTAATACTCCATAGATAGTTCGAATTGGATAGCAGCAATAATCTATTTTAGCGCGAATTGTTTGGAGGGGAAGTCTACCCTTTTTAATGCATTCGGCACGTGCAATTTCTTTTCCTCCTAGACGACCCGCAATTTTTATTTTTATTCCCTTTATATCCGCTTTTTTAGTTAATTCAATGGCTTTTTTCATTGCCTTTCTGAATGAGACTCTATTTTTTAATTGGAAAGCTATATATTCTGCAAGAATGTTAGGCTGTCTATAAGGTTCTTTAACTTTTTCGATAGCAATATTAAGTCTCTGGTTTACAGAATTAACTTCCTTTTGGAGATCTTTCTCTAATTCTTCGATTGCCCCTTTTTTTTTTAATAAATTGGGGAACCCAATATGAATTATGACGTGGATTGTATCAATTTCCTTTTGAATTTCTATATGTGTAATTACTTCCGAACTTGGGTCTGATTCTATTTTTCTATTTGAGCCTTTTTTCCTATTCTTTTGTATATAGTTCTTGATACAATTCCGTATTTTTTTATCTTCCTGTAGACCTTCAGAATAATTTTTTGGTTGTGCGAACCAAAAGGAATGGTGATTTTGGGTTGTACCAAGTCTGAAACCGAGTGGATTTATTTTTTGTGCCATATTTTTCTATTCTATTTTTTTTTACTGGGAATTCAAATCTTAGATTAATCTAAAGATTAATTAGATTTCTTTACTATATTTAGTACAATTGTTATATGACACATGGTTTTTTTTATAGGATAACCACGTCCTCGAGCTCGAGGTCTGAATTTTTTCATAATAGTACCCCTACTGACTTCGGCTTTAGTTATGAATAAATTTGCTTTGTCGAAATCCCTATAATGAGTAGCATTTGCTGCTGCCGAATAAACCAACTTTAAAATAGGATAAGATGCTCGATAAGGCATGAGGTTCAGTATCATAACGGTTTCCTCGTAGTAACGCCAGCGAATCTCATCAAGAACTCTTTGTGCTTTGAAAACAGACATATGTATGCGTTTTTGTGCTTTGAAAACCCGTTCGAACTTAAGTAGACGATCGGTTGGGACTTTTCTTGCGAGTTTCCTTAGCCCGTTCTTCTTCTTCTTTATCCTAGGGGTATACTTTACTAATTTGAAACTTGTCATAAATAAGGTTATTACCCGCCTACCTTTACTTTATTTGAATCCTATAAATTTTGTTTATTCTGAATCTTTCTATTCTGAATTCAGTTAACGACGAGATTTAGTATCCTTTCTTGCACTTTCATAACTCGTGAAATGCCGAGTAGGCACAAATTCCCCCAATTTGCGACCTACCATAGGATTTGTTATGTAAATAGGTATATGTTCCTTTCCATTATGAATCGCGATTGTATGGCCAACCATTGCGGGTAGAATGCTAGATGCCCGGGACCACGTTACTATTGTTTCTTTCTCCTCCTTCATATTGACCTTTTCGATTTTTGTCAATAAATGAGGAGCTACAAAAGGATTCGTTTTTTTTCGTGTCACAGCTGATTACTCCTTTTTTTCATTTTAAAGAGTGGCATCCTATGTCCACTATCTCGATCGAGGTATGGAGGTCAGAATAAATAGAATAATGATGAATGGAAAAAGGAGAAAATCCTTTAGCTGGATAAGGGGCGGATGTAGCCAAGTGGATCAAGGCAGTGGATTGTGAATCCACCATGCGCGGGTTCAATTCCCGTCGTTCGCCCATCGCATTATTGCAAATTCCAAAAATGCAATTTTCCGTATTCCTAGTTACATATTTACTTACGGCGACGAAGAATAAAACTATCACTATATTTTTTCCTTTTCCTAGTTCTTCTTCCAAGCGCAGGATAACCCCAAGGGGTTGTGGGTTTTTTTCTACCAATGGGGGCTTTCCCTTCACCGCCCCCATGGGGGTGGTCCACAGGATTCATAACTACCCCTCTTACTACGGGGCGTTTACCTAGCCAACACTTAGATCCGGCTCTACCCAAACTTTTTTGGTTCACCCCAACATTACCCACTTGTCCGACTGTTGCTAAGCAGTTTTGGGATACCAAACGGACCTCCCCAGATGGTAATCTTAAAGTGGCCAATTTACCCTCTTTTGCAATTAGTTTCGCTACAGCACCTGCTGCTCTAGCTAATTGCCCACCCCTTCCACGTGTTATTTCTATGTTATGTATGGCCGTGCCTAAGGGCATATCGGTTGAAGTAGATTCTTCTTTTTTCTCAAAAAACCCCTTCCCAAACTGTACAAGCTTCTTCCAAAGCATACGGCTTTCTAGATGTATATGACGATTTCTAGACAGATGGATCTTATATGAATCGTATGATGAAGTACCACATAAGTGGATATATAGAAAAGGAATCCAAATCCGCCGAATCGCTCATGTTATAATCTTCTACATCCTAGGTCTCCGCGTTCCGTCATCTGGCTTATGTTCTTCATGTAGCATTCAGATCGAATGACTCTATGAAATTACGTCGATACTTCCACATATTATGGGTAACGTAGGAGACATCCCTATTTTCACCCGGGGGTCTTAATTACCACTGCTTAGCTTTCAATTCGCCTCTGACCATCAAATTAAATGTGAATAACCCGTCCTCCTCTCTTTGAAACAAGGGGCGCTTCCGGTTCTGTGCGTGCTTCAAACAATTTTGTCTTCTCCATATTACCATATCTCTAGAGTCAATAATTTTCTATGAGGAACTACTGAACTCAATCACTTGCTGCCGTTACTCAACAGTTTTCTATTGAGGTCTATCCCGTAGAGGTAGTCAAATTGGATCAGTGATCGATTTCTAGGTTTCGTCGTAAACCTAATTGGTTACTTCCAATTACGTAAATCAATAGTTCAAACCGCACTCAAAGGTAGGGCATTTCCCATTGATATAGGAACTTTTGTACCAGAAACAATAGTATCTCCAATTATAGCCCCTCTGGGATGTAAAATATATCTCTTCTCACCATCCCCATAGTGTATGAGACAAATGTATGCATTTCGATTAGGGTCGTATTCTATGGTTACGATTCTACCAGATATGTCTTTTTGATTCCGTCGAAAATCTATTTTTCGGTATAGGCGCTTATGACCTCCCCCTCTATGCCTTGCGGTAATGATTCCTCTGGCATTACGACCTTTACTACAACGGTGCCGTCCATGGATCAATTTATTTCGTGGATTGGATTTCACTTGCCTGTCTACGGTTCCCTTGCGTGTGCTTGGGATAGGTGTTTTGTATAAATGTTTCGCCGTATTATTAAGTATTCTCCTTTAGTTCTTTTCTCTATCTAGAAGTGGAATAGAATAACCCGGTTGAAGGGTAATGATCATACGTCTGTAATGCATTGTATGTCCCAGAATAGGTCCCATTCTTCTACCCTTTCCGGGTAGTCGATGGCTATTCACAGCTACTACCTTAACACCAAAGAAGAGTTCGACCCAATGCTTTATTTCTGTCTTAGTGAATCCCGATTCGACATTAGAAGTATATTGATTCTTTCCCAATAAACGAAGACTCTTTTCTGTAAATACTGCGTATTTGATTCCATCCATAAATCGACTTTCCCTCCTATGCTCTGAGTTCCAGTATCGATAAGAATTCGAGTTCTTATTGTTCTTATGTTATGGTATGAATATACCATACCAATTCGTTATGTATGGATGATGGATGAGATTCCATAGATAGAGAGCCAGTTCCAATAGACTTATGGAACGTTCCCGTTCGCGTGCATCCAGCAGGAATTGAACCCGCAAATTACCAATTATGAGTTGGGCGCTTTAACCATTCAGCCATGGATGCTTAACAGGGATCATCGTACATCGTAAATAACCAATTTTCATATAGAAAGACATATCATAGAAAAATGAAATCGAAAATATTCGGAGATGGCAAATATTCGGAGATGGCTATGAAAACACCTCTCTGGATCCTCGAATTGAAAGAGAGATTGAGAGGGATCAAGAATCCTAATTCTCGCTATTTGGAATGGATCCAATTCTATTGAGTCTGACTCATAGTGATCATTTTTCTTTAGCAAAGAATG